AAAGAAAGATTCAGAAAGCAAGAATAACACAAGGATAGGTGCAGAGACTCAATGGAAGCTGTTCTAACAAATGGAGTTGGGTTGACCGCGTTGCGTTAGTAAAGGAATCTTTCCGTCACAACTTTCAAAATGCTAAAGTAAAGGATAAACCTATATACATATATATACTGAAATACTATCTTCAAATGATTAATGATGACCTGACTTTATTATTTTGTCATATTTATATTATATGGCAAATAAGCGAATTGTTGTCAATTGATTCCAAGTTGAAGAAAGAGTCGAATATTAATTGATCAAATTATTCACTCCAAGGTCTGATAGATCTTTTTATTTTGAGGAACTGATTAATCGGAGGAGAATAAAGATAGAGTCCCGTTCTACATGTTAATACCGACAACAATGAAAGTTAGAGTAAGAGGAAAATCCGTCGACTTTAGAAATCGTGAGGGTTCAAGTCCCTCTATCCCCAAAAAGGCCTCTTTGGCTCCGATTCCCTAATTATTGTTTCTATTCTCTTTTCCTTTTTGTTAACGTTTCAAAAGTCGTTATCTGTCTCATTCATTCTACTTTTTCACAAATGGATATGAGCCAAATTTTTTCTTATCACAAATCGTAGAATAGATATGATACACGTAGAAATGAACATCCTTGAGAAAGGAATCCCCTTTTGAAGAATCATTAACAATCTATACTCTTCCTCGTACCGAAACCTAGAAAGTCTTCATTGTGAAGATCCACAAAAGTTTAGGGCCGGGATAAAACCTTTTAATCCTTTTTTTTCGTCTTTTTCATTTTTAATTGACATAGACCAAATTCGTTTAGTAAAATAAAAAAAAGATGATGCATTGAGAATGGTCGGGATAGCTCAGCTGGTAGAGCAGAGGACTGAAAATCCTCGTGTCACCAGTTCAAATCTGGTTCCTGGCACATGATTCATTTGTATTGAGTATCTATTATATCAAATTGATTGATATAGATATTCATTACATTAATAGTATCTATCGTGATACATACTTATCCATCTAGGTGTCTGGAGCTCTACGCTTTATTCATATATTTTATAAATATAAAGCGTATATATTTAATATTATATATATTTATATTTAATTTAATATGTAAAAGAAAATAATTTTAAAAGAACATAATTTAGGGAAAAGAGAATAATTCGAGTTTTTTTATTCTTGATTTATTTTTTCACACTGTGGCCCCGCCTCGTTCAAAAAAAACTTAATCATATTCGAAAGGTTAATTTAGTTGATTAAAAAAACTCAAAAAAATCTAGTCTAGAGGGTGGGGGGACTATCTACGATTCATCTCAGATACCGTACAAATAGACTTCGGTCCTCTTTCATTTCTTTTTGTTTTCTTTCATCTCATATTCTATTTTCTATTTCTTCATTCCCTCCATGTAACTTTCGACAGCCCATCTCTTTCTATAGCCGATTAAGGGATGTGCGCGGTACAAAGTTCATGATGCGGAACTCTCTTAGGTTAGTTCACCCTATTCCTCCGACTCGTCCGAACTAAGTATCTTCAGAACTTGAGAATCTCAATGAATTATGAATTCTTCATTTTTTTTTTTTAGTCCATCTATCTATATATTTCGAATAAATAAAAATAGAATAATAGAAATGTCATATATCATATATGTAGAATAGGAAAAAATAAAGTCCTATGAAGAATATGACGGAGACTACAATGATTCTTTTGCTCTATAAGAGAGGGTCTAACTATTCCTTGAAAATACGTAGTTATATAAGTAAAGATTCGTTTATTATTATTCAATGAGCATCTTGTATTTCATAAAAATTGGGGGCAATATAATCCTTACGTAAAGGCCACCCTATCCAACTTTCGGGCATTACGATGCGTTTCAAGCGCGGATGATTCTCATACGAAATTCCGAACATATCATAAGACTCCCTTTCTTGAAAATCCGCGCTTTTCCAAACCCAGAAAACAGACAGAATTCTAGGATTCCTCCTTGGGGCAAATACTTTTATGCATACCTCTTCCGGTTGATCTATACTATACGCCACTCTCGTAAGATGATACACACTAGCTAACAGTCCGCCTGGTGTTACATCGTAGGCACATTGGGAACGTAGATAATTGTAACCATATACATATAAAATGACAGCAATGGAATGCCAATCCGCGGGCTTTATTTGTAAAGTCTCTATTCCTTGGTAATCGAAGCCCAAAGATCTATGAACTAGCCCGTGTTTGACTAGCCGAGCAGACAAACAACCTTGCATCTTTTTTATCTCCCGCATTTTTTTGTCTACATATTTCACATTTAGGATGAAATTTGTGAAGATTGGCTTGCTTCTTCTTTTCTTAATGATGTCTTAATGATTTCTTAATGATGTCTTAATGATGTAGAATAGAAGCTTTCCTAATTCACTAATTCGTGGGAAGATACTGACCCTGCTGTGTATTTGTGTATTTAAAAAATGTTTCAGTTTCAGGAGGGATCTCTGACGTAGATAGTGGT